TAATTCATTTTGGATTGAAAAGCCAGGACTTTCTTATTTTTATGGACCTAATTCATTGAAATTCCATCCAGTAAAACGGAAGAATTATAAATCTCCAAAATAATAGATAGGAATACCGCAAATAGAGCCATTGCGACCCCCATCAAAGGGGTAGTTCCCCACCCAGGGGCTACTTTACCATATTCTGAATTCAATGGTTTCAATAAATTCCCTACATTAGTTCGTCTTGGACCAGATCTAGAACTATCCTCAATGGTTTGTGTAGCCATAAATCCTATTGCATTGGTTGAAATTGGTTGACTTTGTATACTATTCCGTTGTAAATAAAGGATCTTATCATAGATCCGATATTTTTAAATTTGATAATAATGGAAACAGCAACCTTAGTTGCCATCTTTATATCTGGTTTACTTGTAAGTTTTACCGGGTACGCCTTATATACCGCTTTTGGGCAACCCTCTCAACAACTAAGAGATCCATTCGAGGAACACGGGGACTAGTTGAAGTAAAGTAATGAGCCTCCCAATATGGGAGGCTCATTACTTTACTTCCATTTAGACCTTACTTCCATTTAGATAAAGATAATATAAGATAATGAAAAATCATTTCGCCTTTTTAGTCGGAACCTTAGGTGGCTCTCGAAAAAATATTGCGAAAAAAATTATTCCTAGAGTCGAGACTAAGAGAAATGTATAAACCAATGCTTCCATAAATTCGATCGTGGTTTACAATTATAGCTTCCACACCTGTTCATTTGGGATCATTTCCCAGATTAAGAAAGGACAAGAGTCAAAAGCCCAAAAGTCAAAGAAAGGGCGGTGATTCAAATCAAGATTTATCTGGTACTCTATGTCAAAGTGAAATAATAAAAATACAATAGAGGCACAAGAGCAGTGTTGTATCAGACGACTTGTCTCCTTGTAGTTGGATCTCCAAGTTTTTGGAATGCTCCAAATTCCACTTGAGCATCCAAATCTGGGTCAATACCAGCAAAAACATCTCTGAACAAGGTTCTAGCACCATGCCAAATATGTCCGAAAAAGAAGAGCAAAGCAAACGAAGCATGTCCAAAAGTGAACCAACCCCTTGGGCTGCTACGAAAAACACCATCTGATTTCAAAGTAGCGCGATCTAATTCAAAAATTTCACCCAATTGAGCACGTCTAGCATATTTTTTCACAGTAGCAGGATCACTATAACTGACTCCATCGAGTTCGCCACCATAGAACTCAACAGTTACGCCTACTTGTTCGACACTATACTTAGATTCTGCCCTTCTAAACGGAACATCAGCTCTTACAATTCCGTCTCCGTCTACCAAAACTACTGGAAATGTTTCAAAAAAAGTAGGCATACGGCGTACAAAAAGCTCACGCCCTTCTTTATCTCTAAAAATGGGATGTCCTAACCATCCAACAGCTATTCCATCCCCATTGTCCATCGAGCCCGCTCTAAATAAACCTCCTTTTGCTGGATTATTGCCAATGTAATCATAAAAAGCTAATTTTTCGGGAATTTTAGACCAAGCTTCTGATAAACTCTTATTTTCGTCTAGTCCGGCACCAACCCTTCGATATATTTCTTGCTGGAAGTAGCCTTGATCCCATTGATAACGAGTGGGACCAAATAATTCGATTGGGGTAGTTGCGGAGCCATACCACATAGTTCCAGCAACAACAAAAGCTGCAAAAAAGACAGCAGCAATACTACTGGAAAGGACAGTTTCAATATTACCCATACGTAATCCTTTGTATAGGCGTTGGGGAGGGCGGACACTAAGATGGAATAGGCCCGCTAATATGCCCAATGTACCCGCTGCAATATGATGAGAGGCTATTCCTCCCGGAACAAAAGGATCAAAACCTTCTACCCCCCACGCAGGATTTACAGATTGGACTTTTCCGGTTAGTCCATAAGGATCAGACACCCATATTCCAGGACCATACAAGCCTGTTACATGAAATGCACCAAATCCAAAGCAAGCTAATCCTGAAAGAAATAAATGAATTCCAAAAATCTTGGGCAAATCCAAAGAAGGTTTTCCTGTACGTTCATCAGAGAATATTTCTAGATCCCAATATACCCAATGCCAGATAGCCGCCAAGAAGCACAAACCAGAAAACACAATGTGTGCCCCGGCCACACCCTCGTAACTCCAAATACCCGGATTCGTTATAGTCCCCCCTGTGATACTCCAGCCGCCCCACGAATTGGTTATTCCTAAACGAGTCATGAAGGGTATAACGAACATACCCTGTCTCCACATTGGATCAAGAACGGGGTCAGAGGGATCAAAAACGGCTAATTCATATAGAGCCATTGAACCGGCCCAACCAGCAACGAGAGCTGTATGCATTATATGTACAGAAATCAACCGACCGGGATCATTCAATACGACGGTATGAACACGATACCAAGGCAAACCCATGGAAATACCCCTTTATCAAAGAAAAATAGACACTATGTAACTTTATTGCATTTGGAAAAGACTATGATATGGACCTCTCCCTTTCAGTGGATTATTTCGGAAGAAGGGTTCATATTTATTGAATTCCATTTCGTTGGGAATAATGGAACAATTCTGTTCATAGGAACAAAGATAAGCAGATCTATTCTATACCCGATAAGTATCAATACGCAATGGGGATTGGTCCCATTTTCTATGAGCGAATGCGTAGATACTTGTTCATCATTCGAAGAGCCCGAACCATTTGTAAGAATTTTTCCTTATTAATTTCGTCTTACTATTTCGTAATATCTAGGGATAAAAGGATAAAAACATTACGTTTCCACATCAAAGTAAAATATAGTACTTAACCCCCTTTCTTTCAGTTGATGCCTATTGGTGTTCCAAAAGTACCTTTTCGGAGTCCTGGAGAGGAAGATGCAATTTGGGTTGACGTATAGTGCGACTTGTCAGACATATTGGGTCATATGGGATTTCCCCGTTCTCTCCCCCGATCGAGATACCCTCTGTTTCGCCCAAAAAAGATTGTTTGAACCATCAAGAATTTGGAGCGTGAAATGCAATTACATTTTAAGGGGATCGAAATCAATATTAATATTATCAATTAGCAAAATTTATGGTTGGCTTGGAGGGATCAATCCAATAAAATGAAGTATCCAGGCTCCGTTCAGAAAATACCCAATTGGTAATATATGTATGATTACCACTTGTACCATAAGTGATTACTTGATAGCATATGGGCGATCTCAAACTGCCAATCAATGAAATAATATTATGACTACATCGCGTATTTGTTGTAAGAAAAGCACGAAATGAATTGAAAAAAAAGTAAAGTGGTATTGGGAACATTTGTCCTATATGTGCAAATTGAAATCGGGCGGATCTTTACCCGGAGTAGAACATAAACCTAAAAAAATTGAGGAGGCCATTCAGGAACAAGAAAATTACATCGCAATTTGGATTAGATTTCGATGAAACAATATATCAATGAGAGGTTAATTCGATAAGTTTTGTGGATTCTTTTATTTTTTACAGAAAGAAAAAAAATATTTATAAAAAAAAATCGAAGAAAAAGCCCCTTCATTAGGAGGTAAAAAAGTCCTACTATAAAAAAAAAAAAAAGGAAAGCGGGGTGGAATCAACACATTGATTCTTTTTTTTTGAACCGTATGCATCCAAAGGCGCGTGTACGGTTCCTAAGGGATAAAATTTTGTCCTAATCAACCGACTTCATCGAGAAAGATTACTTTTTTTAGGTCAAGAAGTTGATAGCGAGATCTCAAACCAACTTATTGGCCTGATGGTATATCTCAGTATAGAGGATGAGACCAGAGATCTTTATTTGTTTATAAACTCCCCCGGCGGGTGGGTAATACCTGGAGTCGCAATTTATGATACTATGCAATTTGTGCCACCAGATGTGCATACAATATGCATGGGATTAGCCGCTTCAATGGGATCTTTCATCCTGGTCGGAGGAGAAATTACGAAACGTATAGCATTCCCTCACGCTTGGCGCCAATGAGTTTTTTATTTGAGAGAAAAAAGAAGACTATGCCTTCGCGATATTTAATATAAAATATAAATAAGAATTTATTTTAAGATAATATTTAAGTATTTAAGATAATATTTAAGTAATAATAGCATGGCACTTCGAGTTTGATATGAACAAACCATTATTGTTTTTTCATAACATGGGATTGTATATCGGACGAGTAATATGAGACAAGACAAAGGGTATTTATTATTGGATCTTATCTATCTGGGCTTCATTTCAGCGTCACAAACCTTTTTTTCACGACAAAAAAGTATCTTTCCAATATTTATGGTATGAAATAATACTCAAATGATCAAATGAAAAAAACAAGATAATTTACTTAATTTTCTTTTTATACTTATTCTTATTTTTCTTATTTGATCGGATCAAAAAGAAACTTTGGGATTGCTGAATCATATATGAGATAAATCATAAATATAGAAAGCAACGGAACCATCATAGTATTTTTGAACCCCCCGAAAAGAAGGGTGGTAAATGGATCACTTAACGATTCGATTTTGGTCTGCTGGATCCTATTTCATTTTTTTACGAACGTAAAAAGTCCATTGTGGAGCCGTATGCAATGCACAAAAAATGCCTGTACGGTTTTTCAATTATATATATTTTATTCTTGTTATTCTTTATCTTTTTCCCTAGTCCAATCAATCGTACGAGATCGCGGAAACATTCATTATGTTATATCATCAGGGTAATGATCCATCAACCTGCGAGTTCTTTTTATGAGGCACAAACAGGAGAATTTGTCCTAGAAGCGGAAGAACTTCTGAAACTCCGCGAAACCCTCACAAGGGTTTATGTACAAAGAACGGGTAACCCCTTATGGGTTGTATCCGAAGACATGGAAAGGGACGTTTTTATGTCAGCAACAGAAGCCCAAGCTCATGGAATTGTTGATCTGGTAGCGATCGAAAATGCCGGGGATTTCACGTAAATCCGCGATTCCATTTCGAATCATAATTTGCATGAATCTAAATTGAATATGAATATTTTATCTGCTTAAGTAAAAAAAAAAACAAAATAGAAAGAATTCATAATCATCTGGTTAGGATTGATCTAAACCAGCCCATTTTCTATACGATTAAGTATGCCAACTATTAAACAACTTATTAGAAACACAAGACAGCCAATAAAAAATGTAACAAAATCCCCCGCTCTTCGGGGATGTCCTCAGCGTCGAGGAACATGTACTCGGGTGTATGTGCGACCCGTTCAGATCATGAGCCGGAACAAAATAAAAAGTATAAATTTTTCCAGTATCAATGACCGGTACCAATGAATAGGATGGAAGAATTCCAATCGATATAGAAAAAAACCTCCATTGCATTGCGTATCAAATTTATGGTTTCTATTGGTGCAAATCCAATCACCTCAGTTGGAGATGAAAAGCAATTCCCCAGTGGTAGCAAATGGTTATCCATTAAGCGGGGGAAATCATATTTAAGAAGCAAAAAAGATTATGCTCCTACTCTTGCAAGAACGGACTATACAGGGTCAGCTACCTAGCCAACCTTTGTAATTAAATACCGTTACTGTATGGGTAGATCTCGTTGTGAAAAGACCTAGTACTGGACAATTCATGGGTAGAGTCAAAGAAGGTGAACTGTACAAGTTACTAATAACATTGATTAATGGTGGAAAGGGCTCCGGTGTATAGAGAGGACCTCACCGTTTAAGAAGTAGCCATAGAAACGATGGAACCCACTATTTATCCATTTACCTTTACGTTTTATTGATACTTTATACTATACTCAACTTTAGTTATAATTGACTCTTTTTTTTGTTGTAGTATCAATACAATTTCTTATTTCGAGGTTAAATGCCTGGAAAAATGGTGGTTGGGAAGGTCATAGTAGCAAAGGCCATTGGAATTTTTTTTTATACATCGGAAGAATCCGTTTTGTTATTAATAGACCAGGAAAGGGAAAAAGAATGACTGAAAGAAAATAAATAAATTAGTTATTCATCAAAGTTTCATTTTATTCAATGACCAGAATTAGACGAGGGTATATAGCTCGGAGACGTAGAATAAAAATTCGTTTATTTGCATCAACCTTTCGAGGGACTCATTCAAGACTTACTCGAAATACTATTCAACAGAAAATGAGAGCCTTGAGTTCTGCTCATCGGGATAGGGGCAGGCAAAAGAGAAATTTTCGTCGTTTGTGGATTACTCGGATAAATGCAGCAATTCGTGAGATTGGGGTATCCCATAGTTATAGCAGAGCTATACATGATCTGTATAAGAGGCAGTTGCTTCTTAATCGTAAAATACTTGCACAAATAGCCATATCAAATAAAAATTGTCTTTACATGATTTCCAATCAGATCCTTAAATAAGGAGATTAGAAGGAATCCACTGTAATGATTTAAACGGGGCCCCGGAGAATGAGCTCCGGGAAGGTAGAGTAGAAATATTAATATAAAATAAATATAAATAAGAGAAATCAAAAAAAAGAAGAAATTTTTGCTTATGATGTGACAATCCAATCGGGGATTTTCAAATTTTTCGAACAAAAAAAATCTGAGTTGGGGTTCATATTGAAATTTTGATTCAAGTGCAATTGAGGAATAGCCTATCTATCTATTTACTATTTATTTCTAATTCGAGGACCCGTGGTTCTAGGAGTCGATTCAGTTCTCTCAAATTGTTTCTCGTTATTAAGAAAGGGTAACAAAGATAAAATACGAGCTTGCTTTATAGCAATAGTAATTAATCGTTGTTGTTTCAAAGTCAATCTATTCACTCGTCTAGATAATATTTTTCCTTGTTCACTAATAAATCGACTAATTAAACTCATGTTTCTATAATCAATTCGATCCCCCGATCCAATTGGGGGCAAACGCCTACGAAAAGATCGCTTGGATTTAAGAAAAAGTCGCTTGGATTTATCCATGGTTTATTCCTTATTAAATCTTATTTCTTAATTCGAATTTCATTTGTGATCCTACCGAAATAGGCTTGGTTTTTTTTTTTTATTGAATTTTATTTATATATTTTATATATTATTATATTATGTATTTATATATTATTATGTAATTATGTAATTTATTGCTGTTCCTTGGAGGGGTTACAAGCGCGTTACATTTTCTTTATTTCTTTATCTCCCCATGAATCGTATGCTTGTAACAATAAGAACAAAATTTTCTCAATTCCAATCGACTAGGCGTATTGTGTCGATTCTTTTGAGTAATATATCTGGAAATGCCCCGCGATTCCTTATTAATATCGTTTCGGACACAACTGTTACATTCCAAAATAACCTTTACTCTGACATTTTTACTCTTGGCCATAACCCCCCCTTTTTTTTTATTCACTCAACTCTTCTATTTTTGAAACGAAAAAGAAAATAAAGAAGTTGCTGACTCGAAACCCAATTCTTAAATACTAATACTTCAACTTCATTTCAATCAAATCAATAGAGAATATAAGTAATACGATGATTTCTAACTATACTTTCTAACTATCAATTATTTTATAGTATTTTAGTATTTTATTTTAGTATCTTGTATGCGTTTGTTGTCCGCGACCTTTATTTTTATTATTTACTTTACATTTTTGTTCTCCCTCTATTAATTTTTTGTTCTCCCTCTATTAATATTAATTCATCGTGAACCCGAGTTTCGTTGCGGATGAATCTTCTTTGTTTGATTATTTCTCTTTCCTTCTTTTTTATCCTAAAAAACTGACAGAAAGCACAAAACAAAAAGGGTTAGTCACAGATAATTTATTCTATCTATAATCTTTCTTCATCCCCAACTAGAATGAAAAAAAGGGGAATGTTAACGCATCTGGGAATAAACGATTAATCTCTATCAATAGGCCTGCTAAAGACCCGAACCATAGAGTGCTTAACACAGGTGCCACGGAGAGATACGTTTTTATATCTCGCATTGAAAATCCTCCTTTTTTTTTGTAATACATATATGATCAGATACACATGTCGTTAAGGATCACTTGTATTTGTACGCGGAATCCCTAACTCAAATGAATATATATAATATAACAAACAATCCCCTGGTTGACTCTATTTTACTTTCTTTACAACAGAAAAAAGTGTCCACTTACTTTCTTTTCTGAACATTACATTTTACCGATTTATATTATATATTTATATTATATATATATATTTTATATTTGTATTTGATTCTTTTATTATATGTTATATTGTTATATGAGAATATGAGAGGAAAAAGAAATGAGAAGAGAAATTGTATATCAATGGGGGAAATCAAGATGTGGAAAACAAGATGGGGATTCTCTACAATGACACTATCTATGGTCCAATTGAAAGGGATGTAGCGCAGCTTGGTAGCGCGTTTGTTTTGGGTACAAAATGTCACGGGTTCAAATCCTGTCATCCCTATCTATTACTTCTCCCATCCATGTGCAGTAATGAAGGATCTGTTGAGATCAATAAAAATTAGACATACATAATGCTTTATGATACTATATGTATCCAAAGTGGGGGTTACAAATAAAATTCTTTTATTTACATATAGCCCTTTATATATATTGGGATAAGAAAGAAAGCGCTCTTAGTTCAGTTCGGTAGAACGCGGGTCTCCAAAACCCGATGTCGTAGGTTCAAATCCTACAGAGCGTGCTTCTGTTCTTCTTGGGTCGAATTACAAGTAAATAACTTTACTAATTAGAACTAATTAGAGCAGCAACCCGAATTTGACCTCCTCCTTTCTTTAATCCGCAGGAGGTCAATAAAAAAAGAGATGTTATTTAAAAAGAGACGAGCTCTTACTTAATCAAAGGTCCAACTGATCACCCCGTCTGTATTGCAAATACGCAGTTACGAATAACCCAGCCAAAGTAATAGGAATTAGGCCTAACACGATTCCAAATAGTAAAACTTCAATCATTTTTTTTTTATTTTTTTTTAAAGGTAGGTAAAAAAGGGGGGGGGTAATATCGATCTCTAAATAGTAATCCAAATCGCCCACGAATCTCAATAACCAAGAATTACAATTTATATGGGAAGGAACTCTGGACTACCTGGATATCTCACAAAAACATTTTTATGAATTCTTCATTCAATCAATTTCAAATAACAATCAATTTCAAATAAGTCGTATCTTGCTCAGACCAATAAATAGAGCTGAAGTTATAGTTAAAGCCGCCAGTAGAAAACCGAAATAACTAGTTATAGTAGGCATGAAGGAACTAAATGGGATACGTTCTATTTATACATATGTTTATTTATGAAACACTTACCTAAGTTTTTTATCTTGAAAAATAAAATAGCAAGATAGATAATAAAAAGACCAATTGACAAAATGAGTCCCAATTGAATTGAAAGCTTTTGATTTCATTAATAAAGGAATGTCAAAATAACAAAATAACATGGAACTTTGTTTATAAATAAATTCAAAAATGAAACTCTCTTTAAATTAAAATTTAAAATTAAATGAAATCCTATTTTCAATCATTTATATTTTCAATAAAACTATTATAAAAACGCTAGGGTCATTATTAATTGACTATTATTAATTGACTATATATATTTGGATCGTTTCTTTTCTTTTTCAATTGTATTGATTCCATTTTGTATTTTTTTTGTTTGGAACAAGAGCCTTATAACACCCTTTAACACCCTTTTTTACTTTTATTTTAATATTTTAACTCGTTCAATTTTAGTTATTTTTTTAGGAGTAATAATAATTAGTATGCTCATCAATTGACATAATATATTGAATGAGAAGAAAAAAGTTATCGCATGATAGAATAGATAGTAGATAACTTTCCAAAATAAAACCTTTATTGAGTTTGAGTAGGCTCTGATGCAACCATGTCTAATGCAACTGCAACAATGTTTGCATTACAAATATGGAGCATTCTCATTATTGTTTGTTCTATTTCTTTCATGAAATACTATCTACTGCTGTTAGTTTATTGTACTACTAACCAATAACCAATTCTTTGAAATTCAAGGATTGGATTCTAGCCGATCAAAAAACCCCTTTTT